CGAATAAATAACGGATCCAGATCCTAAAAATAACAATGCTTTTGAATAAGCATGAGTAATTAAATGAAATAAAGCGGCTCGATAAGATCCCATACCTAGAGCTAACATCATATAACCCAATTGAGACATTGTTGAATAGGCCAAATCTTTCTTAATATCTTTTTGAGCAATAGCTAAAGTAGCTCCTAAGACTACTGTTATTATACCTATCAAAGCTATTCCATTCATTATAGAAGGTAGAACTATGAAAAAAGGAAGAAGTCTAGCTACAAGAAAAATTCCCGCTGCTACCATAGTAGCAGCATGGATAAGAGCAGAAATGGGAGTAGGCCCTTCCATAGCATCAGGTAACCATACATGAAGGGGGAATTGAGCAGATTTAGCGATTGATCCACAAAATAGTAAGAAGGCACATAAAGTAACAAAAAAGATATTAACCTCATTTTGATAAATCAAGTTATTGATTATTTGAAACAAATCCCGAAATTCCAAACTACCCGTTATCCAATAAAGACCTAAAATTCCCAATAATAAGCCAAAATCCCCTACACGATTAGTTACAAATGCTTTTTGACAAGCATTTGCTGCAATAGGACGTGTGAACCAAAAACCTATTAATAAATAAGAACACATTCCAACCAATTCCCAAAAAATATAAATTTGTATCAAATTCGAGCTAGTAACTAAGCCTAACATTGAAATATTAAAAAAAGTCATATAAGCAAAAAATCTCAAATATCCTTGATCATGAAACATATAATTATCACTATAAATAAGAACCAGAATGCCAACAGTCGTAATTAATATTAACATAATGGAAGTAAGTGAATCAATCAAATACCCAAACTCTAAAGAAATATCATTATTTATGGTCCAAGACCATACATATTGATAGATAGAACTCTTATTGATTTGATGAATAGACAGATCAATCGAAAAAATCATAACTATAGTTAACAAAAAAATACTAGGAAAAGCCCACATACGGCGAATATTTTTTGTTGCTGTCGGAAAAAGTAAAAGTCCCACTCCTATTAACATAGGAACTGAAAATAGAAGAAAAAGTAGAATCCACGAAGATTGATGTGTATATTCCATACAACTATATATATTGATTCTTAATGAATTTTGTTTCTTATTCGTCGGTTTTGTTTTATGTCTTTTGTAAAGAAAGGGTTCGGTTAATAAAAAAAGTAACAAAAAAATGGAATTATCTATTATTAATTTTTCAGAATTTTTGCACAATACTTACAATATTACAAAGTACAAACTAAAAATGTATCAATAACCAAATTCCTAGGAAAAAGGTTTTTTTCCTCAAATTTACTATTATTAAATTATTAATATAATAAATTATTAATATAATTAATAATATAATTTTAATATAATAAAAAAATTTGTAAAAAATAGAAATTTGACTTTCCTATTTTACAATTATAGAAAAATTTTTATGTATAGAGTAAAGATAAATAATGAATTCCCCAAAACTAAGAACATTTTTCTATTTTTATTTAATATGAATTATAAAAAGCAATTCATATGGCATTACTCAATAATTTTTTTTTTTCAGAAACTCAAAAAGATTAGTTTATTTTTGAACTAATTGATTATTTTCCCTTAGAAAAAAGAAAGATATCCATATTTGGAAAAATTTAGGATAAAGGGTTATAATATTCAATGTTTTTTAAGATAGAAAATAAAAAAGAAAGGGAATTAAGGTAGATAAAAGTATATGGATATATTAAGAATAATTCCTGTTCATGTATAGAAAAAAAATCAAATGTGTTTCACATAAGACTATAATAATGAAAAAACGAAACTAATTAGATGGCAGTTCCAAAAAAGCGCACCTCTATATCAAAAAAAATCATTCGAAACAATTTTTGGAAAAAGAGGGGATATTGGACAACATTGAAAGCTTTTTCATTAGCGCAATCGATTTTTATGGGTAATTCAAAAAGTTTTTTTTGTAACAAATACAAACGTTAGAATAATCTGAATTAACTTTATTTAATTTAAAGAATATTCTTTAATACTAATAGAATTTTTTATTTAGAATATCGTTATATCTAACGATATTCTAAATAAAAAAAATTCTTTTTTTTCAATGAAAAAATCGAAATGTATTTCTTTATATTCAGAAAATGAAATAAAAAATAAATGAGTCATTTAAAACTATATAAAGAAGTATTAGTATTTTATTCATTTTCTGAATATTATATAATTTTAATAGATTCTAATGGACTTCTTTAATTCAATTTTTGAATATTTAGTAAACAAATATTGCACTTTAATTGATTCTTTAAATCTCGACAATTAACTAAAAATTGATTATTATTATTTCGTGTAAGCCGCTATGGTGAAATTGGTAGACACGCTGCTCTTAGGAAGCAGTGCTAGAGCATCTCGGTTCGAGTCCGAGTAGCGGCATGACGTCTTATCTTCTAAAAAAAGAAGAAATGTTATAATGAATTCAATTATTATTTCTATTCCTACGTATTCGGACTTTTTCATTATTTATATATATGATATTTTCAACTTTAGAGCATATATTAACTCATATATCATTTTCAGTCGTATCAATTTTAATTTCAATTCATTTGATAACTTTATTAGTAAATGAGATCATAGTATTATATGATTCATCCAAAAACGGTATGATAATAACTTTTTTCGGTATAACGGGATTGTTAGTTACTCGTTGGATTTTTTCAGGCCATTTACCATTTAGTGATTTATATGAATCATTAATCTTTCTTTCATGGAATTTTTCCATTTTTTATATGGTTCCTTGGTTCAAAAAGCAAAAAAACAACTATTTAAATTTAAATACAATAATCACACCAAGTGTTATTTTTACACAAGGCTTTGCTACTTCGGGCCTTTTAACCGAAATGCATGAATCCGTAATATTAGTACCTGCTCTACAATCCCATTGGTTAATTATGCACGTAAGTATGATGATATTGGGTTATGCAACCCTTTTATGTGGATCATTATTATCAGTGGCTATTTTAGTCATTACATTTCGAGAACTCATACAAATTTTTTGTAAAAGCAAGAATTTTTATTTTTTAATAAATGAATCACTTTCCTTTGCTGAAATCATATACATGAATATGAATGAAAGAAATAATGTTTTACAAAAGATTTCGTTTTCGATAAATTATTACAGGTATCAATTTATTCAACAATTGGATCGTTGGGTTTATCGTATTATTAGTCTAGGTTTTATCTTTTTAACAATAGGTATTATTTCAGGAGCAGTATGGGCTAATGAGGCCTGGGGATCATATTGGAATTGGGATCCAAAGGAAACTTGGGCTTTTATTACTTGGACTATATTCGCAATTTATTTACATACTAAAAAAAATAAAAAATTGGAAGAAAATGTAAATTCTTCAGTAGTGGCTTCTATGGGATTTCTTATAATTTGGGTATGTTATTTGGGGATAAATTTATTAGGAATAGGATTACATAGTTATGGTTCATTTACATCTAATTGAATTGAAGTCAATAAAAAAACTTCACAAATACAAATCAAATAGAGAAAGCATAATAATAAGATTCTCAAAAATTCGATTCTAAATTAATATATATACGAAGAAAACATACGAAGAAAACGTCCCATAAATTATCGAGAACCCTTTAAATCAAGTAATATATGAGTGATTCAAGGGGTTCTCACAAACAACAAACATATTCAATTAAGATTCAAATTCGTTTTTTATTGTACATAAGATTTTTTTCTATTTTTTATTTTTCGGTTTTATTTATTCATAACAATCATCTATAAAAAATTAGATAGAATAGCCTCAACTTTATTAGCCGAAAATGAGAAAATGAAATCCGGAGAAATACCAATACATATTATGGGTATAAGGATAGAAATTGAAATAAATAATTCTCGCGGTCCAGAATCAAAAAAATAAGAGTTTGGCGTATTAAAAAGTTTGTATCCATAGAACATTTGCCGTAAGATAGATAATAAATAAATAGGAGTTAATATCATTCCAATTGCTGTTACAAAAGTTATTAGTATTTTTGTCACTAAAAGATATTTTTGGCTGGTAATTATTCCCAAAAAAACTATCAATTCTGCAACAAAACCGCTCATGCCTGGCAATGCAAGAGAAGCCATCGATAAGATAGTAAAAATCGTAAATATTTTTGGCATTGGGATAGCCATTCCGCCCATTTCGTCGAGATAAAGAAGACGTAGTCTATCATAACTAGTTCCCGCCAAGAAAAAAAGTGCAGCACCAATAAATCCATGAGAGATTATTTGTAAAATAGCCCCATTAAGTCCCGTATCGCTTATAGAACCAATTCCTAAAATTAAGAAACCCATATGAGATACCGAAGAATAGGCTATTCTTTTTTTTAAATTACGTTGACCAAGAGATGTTGAAGCTGCATAGATTATTTGAATTGAACCTAATAGCATTAACCAGGGGCAAAATATAGAATGAGCGCGAGATAATAATTCCATATTAATTCGAACCAACCCATATGCTCCCATTTTTAATAAGATTCCAGCTAACAGCATACAAGTGCTGTAATGTGCCTCCCCGTGGGTGTCTGGTAACCATGTATGTAAAGGTATAATTGGTGATTTGACAGCAAAAGCAATAAAAAATCCTATATAGAATATTATTTCCAGCGCCATGGGATACGATTGATTAGTTAATGATTCAAAATTTAATGTTGGTTCATTAGAACCATATAAACCCATAGCCAGAATTCCCATTAATAAAAAAATAGAACTTCCTGCGGTGTACAAAATGAATTTTGTAGCTGAATACAAACGTTTCTTTCCCCCCCACATAGATAAAAGTAGATAAACGGGAATTAATTCTAATTCCCACATGATAAAAAAAAGTAAAATGTCTCGAGAAACAAATGGTCCTATTTGACCGCTATACATTGCTAACATCAGGAAATAAAAAAATTGAGATTCTCGAGTAATCGGCTGAGCTGCTAAAGTTGCTAAAGTGGTGATAAATCCCGTCAATAAAACGGGTCCTAGAGAGAGTCCATCTATTCCCAACCTGCAGTAAACGTCAAAAAAATTGATCCATTTATAATTCTCTGTCAATTGGATTAGTGGATCATCCAATTCTAAATGATAACAAAATGCATAGGTTATTAGAAGGAGATCCATTAAGCATATGCAAACAGTATACCATCTAACCACCTTATTTCCTTTATGAGGAAATAAGAAAATTAAGGAACCCCCAGCTATTGGCAAAACTACAACTATTGTTAACCAAGGAAAATGATTCGTGATAAAAATAAGATAGATATACTTAGACCAGAAGACCAGAAAAACCCGCGCTCAAAATAGAAATTCTTTTCTATTTTGAGCGCGGGTTTTTGCCAGTAAAAAAAATGTATTTGTGTAGTGCTTTTTGAAACGTATCAATAAGCTAGACCCATGCTTCGAGTTGTTTCATGCCATAAATAAACTCGAACACTTAAGAAATCCGTCGGACAGGCAGCTTCACACCTCTTACAACCAACACAGTCCTCTGTTCTTGGGGCAGATGCAATTTGTTTAGCTTTACATCCATCCCAAGGTATCATTTCTAATACATCTGTAGGGCAGGCTCGGACACATTGAGTACATCCTATACATGTATCATAAATCTTTACTGAATGTGACATTGGATCTATAGTAATCTTTGAACATCAAAAATTTCAAATTTCGATCTAGTAAATTCGTAAATGAATTATATATTAGATATTTAGACACTAGATGAATCAATGATTTATCAGAATTTTGCTAATCAAAATCGACTTATACATCAATTCATAAGAAGAGAATAGGACCAAGATACTTTGATTTCTTCTATTTATTTTCACAAACAAGATCATAAATTATGTATCATACATACTAATTTAAATTGATAAATATTACACTATTCCCAATTTTGCTTTTTCTGATTTATTATGATTAATACTATTTATTCAACAAATTCGATTGATTGATACGGATGGATTTTTTGTTACGATAAATTGAGGAAACGATAGCTGGTCCGATAGCTGCTTCAGCGGCTGCAATAGCTATAACAAAAATTGAAAAAATATTTCCTTTTAATTGGCGACTATCAAAAAAATCAGAAAAGGTTACGAAATTTATATTAACTGCATTCAGCATAAGTTCAAGACACATAAGGGCTCTAACCATATTTCGGCTCGTGATTAATCCATAGATACCTATAGAAAATAAATAAGCACTCAAAATAAGTACATGCTCGAACATCATTGACCAACTCCTTATCAATTTTGATTCATTTCAATATGAACAAGAATTCAATGGATTCGATCGACTAAAGAATATAACAAGTCTACAACAAAAGAAATATATTGGCAATACAAAAACGATTTTGTACATAAATACTATTTCACGTTCACATAGAATTCAACGGAAATAAAAATGTGAGAAAATCAAACAAAATCGAATTTCGATTTATATTTATAAAAATTTATTATTGGCGAGCCACGATAATTGCACCTATCAAGGCAGCTAAAAGAATTATTGAAATTAGTTCAAATGGAAGAAAAAAATCTGTTGATAAATGAATTCCAATTTGTTGACTAGTACTTATCAAATCTTGCTCTATAATCTGATTTTGTCTTGTAGTCCAAATAATACTGTACCATGATGTATCTGGAATAGTAGTTATTAGTGAAAAAAAAATACTTGTACAAACCATTAAAGTAATCCCATTCCCAACAGTCCAAAGACGAAAATCTTGGTAATATTCTGAACTATTCATGAACATCACAGCAAATATGATTAAAACATTTATAGCGCCCACGTAAATAAGTAGCTGTGATGCAGCTACAAAATGGGAGTTTGATAAAATATAGAATAAGGATATACAAACAAGAACTAATCCCAATGAAAAAGCAGAAAAAATTGGGTTGATAAGTAATACTACTCCCACACTTCCTAATATAAGACCCGATCCCAAAAAGACTAAAAGAAAATCATGTATCGGTTCAGGCAAATCCATTATATGTAAATAAGAGATAAATTAATCGAAATCTCATGACCTTATTGATATGACCAGGAGTATAAATTATATACTAAATACCACAAATTTTTCTCCGCATTGAATTCAATGAAATCCTAAAATAAAAAGTCTTAATTGTTATAAGTACAATTTATAGGATCAATGTTATTCCATTCTTTATATGAAAGAATATTTTGAAATACGAAAGAGTATTTTGAAATTATACAAAAACGAAAGTCTATATATAAATAATATTTATAGACTATTTCTACTAATAGAATATCGAATATAAAATATAAAAATATCTATTTCTAATATAAAAAATATAAAATATTTATTCATTTTTTTCTTATTATACAAAATTCTATTATTAATATATATATAGAATAGAATTTGATTTATATGAATGATTTTCGTTTTTAGAAAAATTTTATTTAAAAATAACTTCATTTTATTTGAATTGTTCGAATTGTATAATCATCAATTACTGACACCGGTAAACGGCCCAAAGCAATTTGATTATAATTTAATTCGTGGCGATCATAAGTTGAAAGTTCATATTCTTCAGTCATTGATAAACAATTTGTTGGACAATACTCAATACAGTTACCACAAAATATACAGATTCCGAAATCAATACTGTAATTAAACAATCGTTTCTTTCGAATATCAGTTTCCAGTTTCCAATCAACAACGGGTAGATCTATGGGACATACACGAACACATACTTCACAAGCAATGCATTTATCAAATTCAAAATGTATTCGACCGCGCAAACGTTCCGATGTGATTATTTTTTCATAAGGATATTGAATAGTTACAGGTAAACGATTTGTGTGAGATAAGGTAATCATGAAACTTTGACCAATGTACCTCGCAGCTCGGACTGTTTGTTGACCATAATTCATGAATCCAATTATCATAAAAAACATATCGTGGATATCTCTGAATATTTTTTTATTTCTTTCTCTTGTTTGAGATAAGTTATGAATATATAAGGTTCACTTTTTATAGTGAAAACAGTTGAAAGGAAGTTGTTAATAATAGATTACCGAGAGAAATGGGTAAAAGAAACTTCCAACCAAAATTTAATAATTGATCTATTCTTAACCTAGGCAAGGTCCATCTTGTTGTGATAGAAACGAATAAGAACAAATAAGTTTTAGCTAGTGTAATAAAGATACCAATTGTTGTTACAAAAACTCCATATGTTTTATTTATTTCAAAAAATTCAGAAACGAATATGTACGGAATAGAAATATTCGAACCACCTAAGTAAAGAATAGTTACAAACAAAGAAGAAATTAATAGGTTTAAATAGGAAGCAATGTAAAACAAACCAAATTTGATACCCGAATATTCGGTTTGATAACCTGCTACTAATTCTTCTTCCGCTTCTGGTAAATCAAAAGGTAATCTTTCACATTCTGCTAAGGAAGAAATTAGAAAAACTATGAAACCTATAGGCTGACGCCACAAATTCCATCCCCAAAAACCATATTTGGATTGGGCATCAATTATATCAACTGTACTTAAACTGTTAGATAATCCTAGTCGGTGATAACATTACTGTTCCCATCTCTATTACAGAACCGTACATGAGATTTTCACTTCATACGGCTCCTTGAAAGCCTTAGCTAAATCTAAGGACTAGTCCGATTTTTTATCTATTGATATATTCCTAAGATAAATAAGATTCGAATTTCTCGGACGGTCCTAAATTAGATTAATTAAATTCTGTCTGTTCGGCTTTTTTAATAAAAAAAAATGAATAAATAATAATAAAGAAAAATACATTTTACAATTTAATAAATAAAAGATACAAAAGGTACTTCGGAATTGATCTCATCCCTAAAAAAAATCATAATTTGTTGAGTAATAAACTAACCGAATTTTTTGATAAAATACTCTTTCTATATAGAATTCTAAAATTATAAATAACTTCCCCATCGTTTTTGATTACGAAAAAGAATTATACATTCGTTTTCTGAATTATGACATAAATTCGATATCCATGAATATGCATGCAAGAAAAAGGGGGATTGCTTTTTTTTGTTCCTATACTATTTTTCTTTTTTGTGCAAGTAATACTGGGACTCAAAAAAAAAATTAAAGGATTATTTCGTTCCTGATAGTCATTTATTTAATCAATGGATGCGAACATACTCTGGATCGGAATTGTGGGGAGTACTGTCTAATTTTTTCTACCAATTTAAAGCCCCAATTAGTATTCTTTTTTCTATTATGCATAAATGCTTTTTTGGATATTTTTTAAAATCCGCATTACTAATCCTTTGTGTATCTTAGTGTTTCTAACCATCCATTCATTTTTTTTATTAAACCCTTTATTGTTAATACATGTATAATATGATAATTTCTATAAATGATAACGAAAACTCATAAGAAAAATGGGTCTTTCTTTTGTCCCCGCTTCAAGACAGGATGACTAATCAACCAATCTTGGGTAATTGAGGTAAACCTTTTACTTTTTACAATTTTTGTCACTTAATTCTTATACATAGAAAATGAGACTCAATATTTTTACTGCAAATTTTAATCTTTATACTATTTATTAACTAATAGTATTTTTAAATTAATATTTAGTAGAAGCTGTTTTATTTGACTCATATAACTATCTAATTCAATTCTACGAATTTCGAAAAAGAATAAAAAGAATAATGAGGATATATATTCAATTATCTTCCTTTACTATGAATATAAAATACTATAAAGAAAAAAAAATAGGAGTATAACAATAGTATCGAAAAACTTCTGTCTCAACGAATCGCACGTAGAGATATTGATAACACACATAGAGTTAATGGTATTTCATAACTAATCGATTGAGCAGCAGCTCGTAGACCACCCAAAAAGGAATATTTATTATTTGACCCATATCCTGACATAAGAAGTCCAATGGGAGCAATACTTGAAATAGCAATCCATAAAAAAACACCGATATTGAGGTCAGATAAAACAAAGTTATAGCTAAAAGGAAGTACTGAATAGCTTATTATAATTGATATGACTGATATGGATGGCCCGATACTGAATAAACGAATATCTCCCCTAGATGGAATAAGATTCTCTTTGAAAAGTAGTTTTGTTCCGTCTGCTAAAGCTTGAAGAACTCCAAAAGGACCGGCGTATTCAGGTCCAATACGCTGTTGTATCCCTGCAGATATTTCTCTTTCTAACCATACAATTGCTAGTACACTTATTGTAATTCCCAATACAAGAATCAAAATCGGAGCAAATGTCCATAGAATTCCATATATCTCTTTAAAAGATTCCAATCTGAAAAAAAAATGGATATCTTGTATTTCTGTTGTATCAATTATCATTTCAACGATCAACTTCTCCCATAATGATGTCTATGCTACCTAGTATTGTCATAATATCAGCCAATTTCATTCTTTTAACTAATTGAGGAAGAATTTGCAAATTGATAAAACCCGGTGGACGAATTTTCCATCTCCAAGGAAAACCATTTTGATCTCCTATTAGAAAAATTCCTAATTCTCCTTTGGGAGCCTCGACTCTTACATAAAGTTCTTGTTTAGGCAATTCAAAAGTCGGAGACGGTTTTTTACTAATAAATCGATATTCAAAATCATTCCATTCTCGCTTCTTTTCTCTATCAAAGCATCGAATTTCTAAATTTTCATATGGCCCCCCAGGAATTCGTTCCAAAGCCTGTTGAATAATTTTGATGGATTCCGTCATTTCACCAATTCGAACTAAATAACGAGCCAATGAATCTCCTTCTTTTTGCCATTGAACTTCCCAATCAAATTCATCATAACATTCATAATTATCAACTTTACGTAGATCCCATTGTATTCCGGAAGCCCGAAGCATTGGTCCTGATAAACCCCAATTTATTACTTCCTCTCCATCAACAATGCCTATTCCCTCAACCCGTTCTAAAAAAATAGGATTTCCTGTAATAAGTTTTTGATATTCAAGAATCTTTGTTAAAAAATAATCGCAGAATTCAAAACATTTATCTATCCAACCATGAGGTAGGTCAGCCGCTACCCCCCCGATACGAAAAAAATTATGCATCATTCTCATACCTGTTGCAGCTTCGAATAGATCGTATATTAATTCTCTTTCTCTGAAAATATAGAAGAAAGGGGTTTGTGCACCAATATCTGCCATAAAAGGTCCCAACCACAGTAGGTGAGAAGCTATACGACTCAACTCCAACATAATTACTCGGATATAGCTGGCTCTTTTAGGCACTTGAATATTTCCCAACTGTTCTGGTCCGTTTACAGTTATTGCTTCTGTGAACATAGTGGCTAAATAATCCCAACGTGTTACATAAGGTAGATATTGTATAATTGTTCGGTTTTCCGCAATTTTTTCCATCCCTCTGTGTAAATAACCCAATATTGGGTCACAATCAATAACATCCTCACCATCAAGAGTAACAATAAGTCGAAGAACACCATGCATTGATGGGTGGTGAGGACCCAGATTTACTATCATGAGGTCCTTTCTTGTAGCTGGGATATTCATAAGTTTTCCTCGATTCATTCTTCCATGAATCAAAAGTTCATCAAAATTCAAGATCTAATAAATCGAATAATTGAAAATGACTCTTCAAATTAACGAATTTGTGACTCCCGAATATCAAACTGATTTATTAATTTTTTATAACGTAGTCTATTTTTCCTTGACAAGTAAGACAGTAGTCGTTGCCGTTTTCCTAGAATTTTACGTAAACCTCTTTGAGATAAATAGTCTTTTCGGTGCAATTCAAAATGGGAAGTAAGTTTTCGTATCTTATTGGTTAAATTAAAGACTTGAAATTCAACCGATCCCGGGTTTTCTTCTTTTTTTTCTTGTGAAATAACTGGTATAAATGAATTTTTTACCATAAAAAATAAAAATGAAATGAAAGCTTTCCTCTTTCCCTCGCTTTTTATAAAAATATTTTTATTGATCAGTAATAGTAATGATACTCATTTTAAATTTTGTATATAAATCTGAACTTACTTAAAAATTCCCGATTTTTTTTACTCGAGTTAATTCTTTCTTATTAATCAATCCCATTTAAATAGATATAAAAGATACTATATTTATGAATTCACCAAATAAAAATTATATACTTAAAAAAGAAAAGACAATTTTGTTGATTCTTTTTTTTTTCAATCTAATGTATATATCATTGAATTAGTATCAATGCTACAATGGGTTTCTCCATTTATGTTATGTATATATCAATTTATCTTCATATACCAGATATATATTACGATAAATAGAAGACGAATTAAATTTCAATTAACGAATTTTCAATCGAGGATACATATGTATCCTTATTATACTGAAACGGCTTCCATTATGGGTATTAAACCAATAACGATTTATGCAAGCTAAGTCTTCGAATCTATAATTTGGCCAAATAAAAATTTTGAAATTCATTAGTTTTTTTTTTTCTATGTCAAGATCTTTTCTTTTTTTAGTCAAAACTTGAAAGTATTTATTTTCGGCGTAAAAATTTGTGTTTCTATTCTGTGTACTATTTTGACTCCTAGGATTTAAACAAATTAGAATTCTCAATTCTCTACGACGTCGAGTGGATAAAATATTTTCAGGAATAAGCAAATCATAATTTTTTTTTTCTTCTTTTTCTGTTATCTTTTCATCTCTTATTATTGTAATGTATTTATCAAAATTTTTCTTATCAACATGATTTTTTTCTGGGTTTCTTTGATAAATTTTGTGCTTATTCTTATGAATTAATGAAATACCTATGGTTTGATACAAAAAAAAATTTTGATTGTTTTTTCTAGACAAGCGAACTGGTTCGATAATAAATATTTCTTTTGGTTTTTTATTTTGTTTTTTATTTTTCCTCAAGCTTGGAAAAGTGAAATCCTTTTGAATCATCATGATATCTAGATCTAGTTCTCCCCTTTGAATGGAGGCTATAGAAATTCCTCTTAAATTCTTCAATCTAACCAGAAGACAATATACTTTGACATTTTGCAATATTTTTGTACCTAAGAAATTCTTCCAGTTCAAATTAACATTCAAAAACTTTCTTAGTAACAAATTAAGTTCGGCTTCCATCTTGTCCTTCGTTTTCTTTATACTTTTACTGTCTTTTTTACTCTTTGATTTCGCAAAATCTTTTTGAATCTCTTTTTCTTGATTTGAGAGAGATGATTCAATATTTGCGCGACCCGTATATTCTATTTTTGCTCGATTTCGAGTCTCTAACTCGAATTCGGGAGATTTTTTTTTTTTCAATGGTATAAAATTATCTATTATTCTTTTTTTTCTAGTAATGCGATTTTTATTTTCACTAGCATTTTGATTTAAATTAAAATGGAAAAAAAGTGATTTGATTGGTATGCTCCACGGGTTACTTTTATATGCATTTTGAAATATCAAAAATTTTGAAAATAACCAAAATATAGGATTTGATATGGAACGATTTAGTATTTCTACCTTAATTCCCATCCAATCAAAATACTTTCTATCCATATTTTTTTCCATATCTATAATAACATCTTTCTCTGTATAATGCTTGATAGAGATATTACTCATTTTATCCATTTTTTTTTTATGCGTGTTGTAATTAGAAGAGATCTTTTGCTTTTTATTTGCTTGAAATGGTGATCTATATGCATAAATATATGAGTCTTTATTATCCACATAATTAATAGAGTTATAGGATAAAAGATCATATTTATATTGTTTTTTCATTTTTTTTTTTTTTAATGAGCCTACTTGTTGTTCTTTATAAAAAGTGAATCGGTTTTTGTCATATAAATCACATTTGGTTAAATCTTTATTTTGAGTCAGACGACGTTGATTAATTCTTTTTCTCCATTTTTGTGGTACTAACCTAGACCATTTGTTTTGAGATAAGTCATATTGATAACGACCCTTTAACCAATTTGTCCATTGATTCATTACAGAATTGGGAGGATTCTTATATTTTAATTTGGAATGAAATATTCCTTGTATTCCAAATCCAAAAAAAGAATTCTTTATTTCATTCTTAAGAAAAAAAAATCTTTCATGATATTGAAAAACCGATCTTAACTTATACTTATATATGTTAATAACTTTGGTTTGTGATAATTTAAAAAATACATATGCTTGTGACAAAAAGGAGACGTCACAAAAATTTTGTGAATTCGTATTTTTTGTATTATAAGATTCGTGTATAATCGAAATAAATTGAATTATACTTGGATTAGTTTTATCAGTTCTTTCTGGATTTATTTCATTATTGTAAATGGATTTATTTATAATTTTTTTTGTTGATTCAAGAAAAAGTTGTATATTGATCTTGGGAATATTAATAATAGATAGAAAAATATCTATGTATACCCTTTTCATGATAAATTGCAAAAAAGAATAGAATTTACGAATTAATCGAACATTTTTTCTTTGTAATATCCGCAAAATATTTTTTTCTAATTCTAATCTTTTATTATTATGAGTTGTTTTCTTCGAATGAATATTTATTTCTGAAAAAAAGAGTCCCCTTTTCTTTTCTTTTTTTGTCATTTTTTCTATTTGTTTTATAATTGTTTTTGTTTTAGCATTCAGATCTTTTCTTTTTTTTTTTTGCAATAAATAATTTTCCCAATTTATAGATTGAATTGGAATAGTTGATTCAAAAATCATTGGATTATTTTTGTCAATTGTTAAATCTTTTTTGTTTTCACTCAATTCATCTATTTTTTTCAATCGAATAAATAACAAATTAAAGAGTTTTTTTTTTATTTTTTTAGTTAGAAATAGAATACTTTTGATAATCCATTCTGCTGTTTCTTTTAAGATATTTAGAAACAATTTTGTTCTTTTATATAAGATTTTTGAAACTAAAAAAAAATATTTTTTCAATTTTTTCATTTTTTTTTTGAGTTCTTTAAAAATAGGATCAAAAAATGAAAATCTATTTTTTGAAGAACCAGAAAAGGGTAATTCAACTTCTCTTCCCCAAATTGTTAAAAAACAGAAGTTTTTTTTTTTCAATTTTCTTTTTTTTATTCTATTTTTTTCCTTTTCAGTGGATCGTATCTTAGATCTGTGCCAAGGTTTTAGACGAAAGGGAAATAAGATCTTTATCTGAATACCATCTGTTAGCCATTTTTTTGGAAATTCTTTTTCGGATAATTGAACACCATTATAGGTACATTTAATATACATTTCTCTCTGCCAATCCCTATAATCTTCTGACCATTCGGGAAATTGAAAAAATATCATACGAACGATATTTTTAGTTATTATCAATGAAGGTAATAGAATATATTTTCTAAGAATTGATTGGGTTATTAATAAAAAACCTCTTATTACTTGAGCAAATATAATGTTGTCCCAGGCTTCCGCTATTTCTATACGTTTTTGTTCCTCTTTTTCGTTTATTTCGTTTTTGTTCTCCTCTTCTTTCTCACTTTCTTTTGTTTTTTCTTCTTCCGTATAATCAGAAATTTGGAATTCTGTCTTTTTTCCTATCCAATTTTGGAATATAGAAAAAATTTTCATTGACTTGAAATTATTAAAAAAAAAGAACAAGGATTTCTCAATTTTGTCTAAGAAAAGAGGGGAATGCACAGTTCTTTGAAAAAATTTCCAAGTAACTATTTTACGCCTTTGAGCACGTATAGATCCTTTGATTATGTCTCGCCGAAAATCCGGTTGTTGTGAATAACGTATTAAAGCTAATTCGTTTTTTGTTTTTTCAGTTTTATCAGTCTCTCTATCTCTAGTATTACTAGAAGTATCTTTTTTCAGTAAATCTTTAGTCAAAATCACTACACGTTTAGCTTTTCTAGAACGAATCTGATAATTTTCGGCTTCATTTTTTCCCTCCAGTTGTTCTAATTCATCAATAAATTTGTATGACCATCGAGGAACTTTTTTACTAATTTCCTTTATTCTAATACATTTTTTTCTATTTCTATTTACTATTGTTTTATCGTTCAGATCAGTTCTAATTGCATCAAATAAAAATTTGATTTGATTTTTTTCTTCGGAATACAATTTTTCTTGTTCATGTTTTGGAAATAAATAAAGTGTTTCAAAATTCAAGAAGCTTGATACCGATTTTTTCGAAAATTTATTGATTAGATTAAAAAAAAAAAATGCATTTACTAATGATTTTTTATCAAATGTATTTAGTTTCTGTTCAAATTCTGTATAAATATTATTATTAATATAAAGAAGGATACCATGAAGTTTATTTATCAAAATTTCATTTTTTTTGTAATTTTTTTCATTTTTGATTAAGAATGAAAAACAATTTTCGATTCGTCCACAAAACGGTCCCCTCAAAAAAGGATCATATATTTTAGTTAAGTATTTTGTTTTAGTTTCATCATTACACAATCTAATTCGGTTTTCGAATATATCCGGGGGAATAAATTCGTTATCTAGAATTTTTGCCCTATTGATAAATTCATTGCTTAGTTTCTTTCTTTTTTCTTCATTAGTATAATTCCAATAATTCGACAATTCATCATAGAAATTTTTTTTTCTTGTGAATAAATAAATTTTTGTTTCCATCATTTTATGAAAAGTTGATAAGTTTTGTGGATACGTAAAAGATATTCTTTCTTTTCCATCACTTTCACATGTATGAAAAAAAAATTCTGAACTTTCATTTTTTATGATATTTTCAAATCGATTATTTTTTATATATCGAAATGGACGATTCCATCGTTTATAATTGAAAAGAATGTTTATAAGAGGTTTTTGAACAAGTCCGAAATTCTTTTTTTCCTTGTTGATCTTGTACAAATCCTGCTCTTTTTTTGAAAAAATATCAGCAAAAAGACCTTTTTTAGTGGATCTTTTTCGTTTAGTTACTGCGGTTTGCAAATTTCTTTCGATATCGATTTTTCTTTTTTTATATATTTCACCCCTTTCTTGAATTTCTAATAATTTATTATTAAAAAAAGGGGGTGGTGTTCTTCCTAAATAATATAAACAGGTAATAAATAAGGAAACAAGAAAGATTTGAGACAAAGAATTTGGAAATTCTAACATAATGTATTTATTCGATCGAATAAATACGTTAGATTTAATCGAATTATTTTGCTGTATCGAGACGAATATCAATTCAAACCATTTCATCAAAAAAATGTAACCAATTAACCAACCAACAAAACTACTTATTAAAAATAACAATTTATTATTGCATCGAAACAGATAAATATTCACTAATCTTATTAAGTTTGAACTTGGTACAAAAAAAGGGTTTAATAACTGAAAAATAAGATTTTTAAAGAATAGTTTTTGAATACTAAAATTACGTATTGAATTTGTATTCTTGTATCCATAATTCAAAAACTTTTTGCGATTATTGGCGAAGAACTGAAATAAAATATACGGTAGAGCTATGACAGTTATTGTATGAGGTCTACCCAATGTTAGATGTAAAGGTACATAATAGATCGATATGAGCATCATGAGCTGTCCCGTAATAAACCCAGTTGTTGCTGATA